ATGCGTTGACTTTTTTCTACTAATCACAAAGATATTGGAACATTATATATTGTTTTTGGTATGTGATGTGGTCTTCTAGGAACTGGTTTAAGTCTCTTAATTCGGTTTGAGTTAGGGACGGCAGGGCCTTTTTTAGGAGATGATCATTTTTATAATGTTATTGTAACAGCTCATGCTTTTGTAATAATTTTCTTTTTGGTAATACCTTTAATAATTGGGGGGTTCGGAAATTGAATGGTTCCATTACTAATTGGTGCTCCAGACATAAGATTTCCCCGAATAAATAATATAAGTTTTTGGTTACTACCACCATCTTTTATTTTATTATTATGCTCAACTTTAATAGAAGGTGGGGCTGGAACAGGGTGAACTGTTTATCCCCCATTATCCGGACCAATAGGACATGGTGGGACTTCTGTTGATTTGGTAATTTTTTCTTTACACTTAGCTGGAGCCTCTTCTCTTCTAGGGGCAATTAATTTTATTACTACTATCTTCAATATACGTTCACCTGCTATAACAATGGAACGTTTAAGATTATTTGTTTGGTCAGTTTTAGTGACAGCTTTTCTTTTACTTCTTTCTTTACCTGTTTTAGCAGGGGCTATTACTATACTTTTAACGGATCGAAATTTTAACACGAGTTTTTTTGATCCAGCTGGTGGTGGAGACCCAATTTTATATCAACATCTATTTTGGTTCTTTGGTCATCCAGAGGTATATATTCTAATTTTACCAGGTTTCGGAATGATTTCTCACATTTTAAGAAATTTTACCTCTAAACCTGCTTTTGGTACGCTAGGAATAATTTATGCTCTAATTTCGATTGGAATTCTTGGATTTATTGTATGAGCACACCATATATTTACTGTTGGAATGGATGTTGATACTCGGGCTTATTTTACCGCAGCAACAATAATTATTGCTGTTCCTACTGGAATTAAAGTCTTTAGTTGAATAATAACTTTGTATGGAAGTCGTGGTCCTTTTAGAGCTGCTATATATTGGGTATTAGGATTTATTTTTTTATTTACCCTTGGTGGACTTACTGGAATTGTCTTGTCTAACTCTTCTTTAGATATTGTTTTACATGACACATACTATGTTGTGGCACATTTTCATTATGTTTTATCAATAGGAGCAGTTTTTGCTATTTTTGGGGGTTTTGTTTATTGGTTTCCTTTAATAACGGGGTTAACCTTACATGAACGTTGAGCCAAAGCCCATTTTTTAGTAATGTTTTGTGCAGTGAATTTAACATTTTTTCCTCAACATTTTTTAGGTTTAGCTGGAATACCTCGACGTTATTCGGACTATCCAGACGCGTATTATAAATGAAACCAAATTTCTTCGTTTGGATCATTATTTTCTATTTTTGCTGTATTAATATTTGTATTTGTTTTATGAGAATCTTTAGTTTCACAACGTGGAGTTATATTTACTAAAGCTCCTGCCATTTCACGTGAATGAGAAGAAATTTTACCTTTAGATTTCCATAGAAATACTGAATCTTCTGTTACCGTAGCATAATAATAATAATTAATTTTTAAGGTAAAGTATAAATTAATACATTTCAGTTACATTGAAAAGACTCAAATATAATTTTGGTGCCTTGATATTTTTATAATTTTTTAAATTGATTACTAAAAGATAAATTACTTTAATGGAAATAGTAAAAATTTATATTTTCTAATATATTGTACCTTTTGTATAATGGTTATATTAAAATTTCATTATTTAAAAGTCCCCGAACTAAGAAGAGCTAACTTTTAAATAGTACTTTAGTACAAATAGAGTAACTATGTTGAATTATGGTTAGAAAATTATTAGTTAGTAGTGAAAAACTCTCAATTCTTAAGATATCTGGTAGTTTTGGAAAGGCATTTAGTGCTAAAAGAATTAAACATAAAGTGATTAGATTTTATGTAAATAATATTTTAAGTTTAATTTATTTCTTTCTAGCGTTAACCCTAATGAAAATTTAGACTTACATTAAATTTTTTATTGTTATAATTTATTTTTTACAAAACACATTTAATTAATTCTAATTAAATTCTAAAATGTATAAATTAGTAATAATTTAAAATAAGAATTCTTATTAATAATTGAAAACTTTATTGCAAGTAAAAAGTTTTATAAATAGTTTAAAGGAACTCGGCAAATATAAATTTCGACTGTTTAACAAAAACATAGCCTTAGGGGAGTGATCTAAGGTTAAACCTGCTCAATGTATAAATTTTCAATACAATATAAATAGCCGCGGTACTCTGACCGTGCTAAGGTAGCGCAATAAATTGGCTTTTAATTGGAGTCAGGTATGAATGGAATTACGGAGTTTATCTGTCTCTAAACTAATTTTTTGAAATTACTGTATAGGTGAAAAAGCCTATGTTAATAAAATAGACGAGAAGACCCTTAGAGTTTTATTTAATGTAAATTATTCTTACAACAATTTAGTTGGGGCAACTTAGGAACAGAAATTCTACATTAACTTCCTAAAATATGATTACTTAACGATTTTAATAATACTGTATAAACTACCTTAGGGATAACAGCATAATTTATTATATAAGTTTGTGACCTCGATGTTGGACTAGGGAATTAAAAGGTTAGCCACTTTTTAAAAAGGTTCTGTTCGAACTATTAATCCTACATGATCTGAGTTCAGACCGGCGTGAGCCAGGTCAGATTCAATCTTTTTAATTTAAGAACTTAGTACGAAAGGACCAGTTTTTAGTACATAAATGTGCATCATATTGACTTGGCAGAAATAATATGCGACTGATTTAGGATCATTATATAATAAAAGATATTAGTCGGTTCTGTACTTTATATAATTATAGAAGATCTATTTTGCAAGTAGAAAGAAGATTTAATATCTCAGAACTTTTATTATTCAAAAAGAGTTTAACAGAATACTAACTTTGGGAGTTAGAGGATAGTAATTATTACTATTTTTGAATTGATGTTTCTTTACTGATTTTGTTCATCTTTAATTTTTTGTTTTCCTTTATTTAAAAACCCAATTAGAATAGCGGCTATATTAGTATGTATTAGGTTAGTAATGGTAATTATGATTTCAATACTTTCAAGGTTTTGATTTTCCTATGTTTTGTTCCTTGTGTATGTTGGGGGATTATTAGTATTATTTATTTATATTTGTTTAGTTAGGAGAAATTATCCTTTTAAATTTAATTTAGTTAGATTACTATGTATTATGCTAGGATCATGTTTAATTTCTTTAAAGTCAGAAAGAAGGTTACCTCTTGGTATTTTAGGGTTTAGAACTTGAGTAAGTGGAGAAAATTTAATAAATGATAAAAATCTATCACTATTTTTATTTCTAGCAATTCTATTATTAAGTATACTCCTTGTAGTTGTACGAATTTGCCAACCTGGAGGGTTTGCTGTAAATATAAATAATGAGAAGAATTAAAAGGTTGAAGTTTTCTCTGTTACTTTTTAGGTACTCATTGACCATGTTATGCTTATCAGCTTTTTTTTTCAGGTTAAATAAAACAATTGTTTTAGAAATTAATTTGTTTTCTTTGTCAAGAATGGATTTTTCGTTAATGATCATTTTTGATAAAATCAGGGTTGGGTTTAGAATAATTGTAACATTAATTTCGGGAAGTGTATTTTTGTTTGCTCAAAAATATATAGAAGAAGACCCATTTTGTGGTCGGTTTATTTGAATTCTCTTATCTTTTGTAATTTCGATAAATTTACTAATTTTTTCAGGGTCAATCTTCTTTTTACTTTTAGGTTGAGATGGATTAGGAATCACTTCTTTTGCTCTAATTATTTATTATGAAAGAAAAGAGTCCCAGTTAGCAGGGTTCCAAACACTCTTAGTAAATCGGATTGGGGATGTAATTATTGTGTTGAGAGTCTTTTTATTTCTTTCTGAAGGTCAGCTTACTTTAATTTCTATAAGAAATTCAATGTTTTATAGTTCTGGTCTAATTTTAATATTATGTATTGCAGCTTTGACGAAAAGGGCACAATTCCCATTTAGTTCATGATTACCAGCAGCTATAGCAGCACCAACTCCTGTAAGGGCTTTAGTTCATTCTTCAACCTTAGTTACGGCTGGAATTTTTATCATTATTCGATTAAGAATAAATTTGGATTTAGATGAAATAATTTGTGGAATTTTAATAATATGTGGGTCAATTACTTGTTTACTTGGTGGCTGAGCTGCAACTTATGAAAATGATGTTAAGAAAATTATTGCCTTATCAACCCTAAGACAACTTGGCGTTATAGTTTTTAGATTAGGATTAAATCTACCTGCTTTGGCTCTTTTCCATTTATATACCCATGCACTATTTAAGGCATTGCTATTTTTAGCTGCAGGGCATATTTTAATGGTAACTTTTGGTTCTCAAGACATCCGAATAATTGGTGGTGTAGGTATATTAATACCATTTACGTGCGTAATATTTAATATTAGGAGATTATGTTTAGTTGGGGCCCCATTTATAAGTGCCTTTTATTCTAAACATATAATTTTAGAAAAAATACTCATAAGCCCAATTAATTTTATTAGAGTTTTAGTTATATTAGTCGCTACATTGATGACAGCCAAATATGTTTCACGAACTTTAAAGGCCATCTGTTGGAATAAAACAGGCACATTTTTACTTTCTAGTTATTCTGGAATCTACACTTTTTTACCTGTATTAGTTTTAGCTCTAGGTGCTATCTTTGGGGGTAAAGTTATTCTAAGTATAGACATTTCAAACTTTGAATTTAGATTTTTGCCAAGGTCCAGATCTATACTAATTAATATAATTACTGTATTAGGAGTATATATAGGCTTAATTGAAAACAATTTAATAAAAAAAAGATTCTTTCTATCAACTTTATTTTTTTTAACTCCCCTAATTTATGGGTCTACTAAACCATTAAGATTGGCTCTTTCCAAAATGAAAATTTTAGATCAAGGCTGAATTGAGCCTTATTTTTTGATTAAAAACAAAATTTATTGGATTGGAGCTAAAGTTTCTAGTTCGGGAATTTGACCAGATACTCGAATTCTCATTTCGGCTTCTTTTATTATTTTTTGTCTTCTAAATGGTACTTTATTTAACAATTAGAATCTTAACTTGTTTATGTATTTTGTTGGCTGTAGCATTCTTTACTCTCTTGGAACGAAAAGTTTTAGGGTATGTTCAGCTTCGTAAAGGTCCTAACAAGGTTAGTCTCTGAGGAATTCTTCAACCAATTGCTGATGCAGTAAAATTGTTTGTAAAAGAAAAAGTTATACCTTATGGTAGTAATCAATATATATTTTTGTTTGCTCCTTGTCTCAGTTTAGTTTTAGGACTGAGGGTTTGATACTTATACCCTAGACAGTATGGAAATAAATTTGTTTCTTGAGGTTTGTTATTATTTTTTTGTATTACTTCTTTAAATGTGTATGGGACAATACTTGCTGGCTGAGCATCAAACTCAAAATACGCTTTTTTAGGGGCTCTACGAGCAGCCGCCCAAACTATTTCATACGAAGTTAGAATATTATTATTACTTCTGTTTAGAGCTTTTTTACTATTAACCTGTTCATGGGATGAGGCTTTTAAATTTGGGTTTCCAGTAATATTTCTATTAATTCCTATATTAATAGTCTGATTTACAAGCACTGTTGCGGAAACTAATCGAGCACCTTTTGATTTTGCAGAAGGTGAATCAGAATTAGTTTCTGGGTTTAATATTGAATTTGGAGGAGGCTTATTTGCTATATTATTTCTGGCTGAATATGCCAGAATTTTATTTATATCAATAGCAACTAGAGTTTGGTTTTTTTCACAATTTAACTTCTCAACAGTTCTATTTCCTTTACAAATCACTATCATTTCAATTATGTTTTTGTTGGTTCGAGGAGCTTACCCACGTTTTCGTTACGATTTGCTAATAATATTATGTTGAAAATCTTTTTTGCCTTTCTCTTTATGTGCTCTTTCATTAACCTTTCTAAGTATCAATCTATAAAATAAGTATTTTGGTGGCTGAAACAAAGGCAATAAATTGTAAATTTATCTATGGCATTTACGCCCCTTACGAGAACTGTAGGTTAAAAGTAATTATTAAACCATTGGCCTTCAAAGCCGAAAATGAATAATTCCAGTTTTGGTGTACTTAATGAAAATCTCTTGAATCGGTATAGTTACTTCTTTCTTTGCCTTTACGAAATTAAATTTTCACATTCTAATTCTTTTAATTAGTCTAGAGGCTTTAATATTGAGATTACTAGTTTTTCTGTTTTCTTTTTGTTTAACTTATAAAACTAATTATTCTATGTTCTTAGTACTACTAACTTTTGCTGCTTGTGAAGCAGCCTTAGGGTTATCCTTACTCGTAAGAATTTTGCGTTTACGAGGAAATGACTTTGTAACTTCTTTTAATTCTATAAAGTTTTATGCATAAAATACGTCAAGCTAACCCAGCCGAGCAATTTTTAAGTCTGCCTAGACCAATAAGGTTTTCTATTTGGTGAAACGGGGGATCAATTTTAGGTCTACTTTTAGGGCTTCAAATTTTGACAGGTTTATTTTTATCAATACATTACACTGCTGACATAACTAATACATTTGCGTCTGTAATTCACATTATACGAGATGTTCCAGGAGGCTGAATATTCCGAAATTTTCACGCCAATGGAGCATCTTTATTCTTTGTGTTTTTATATTTACATATTGGTCGAGGTTTGTATTACCAAAGCTACATTTCTCAACCTCATACCTGAATAGTAGGAGTAACTATCTTTCTTGTTAGTATAGGGACAGCATTTTTAGGATATGTGCTACCTTGAGGACAAATATCATTTTGAGGTGCTACTGTAATTACTAACTTGGTATCAGCTATTCCTTATTTGGGGACTTATATTGTGGAGTGAGTTTGAGGAGGGTTTTCGGTCGGTCAATCAACTTTAAATCGGTTCTATTCTTTACATTTTATTCTACCGTTTTTAATTGGGGGATTAAGGGCTTTACATATTTTGTTTCTTCATGAAAAAGGATCAACTAATCCTTTAGGAGAAACACACCATATTAGAAAAATTCCATTTCATCCTTACTTTACTTGAAAAGATATTGTGGGATTTATGGTACTAATTAGGATGCTAACAGTTTTAGGGATTTTTTTTCCAACAATTTTAGGGGACCCCGAAAATTTTAATCCGGCAAGTGCTATAGTTACCCCAGTCCATATTCAACCTGAGTGATATTTTTTATTCGCATATGCTATCTTGCGGTCCATTCCTAACAAGTTAGGAGGAGTTATTGCTCTTGCGGCTTCTGTTCTTATTCTTTATTTTTTACCTATAAGAAGAAATTATGGAAAAATGGTTCCTAGATCTTTTACACCCACATACCAAATCATTTTTTGGAATCTGGTAGTCTTTTTTGTAATTTTAACTTGATTAGGGGCATGCCCCATTGAGGAGCCTTACGCCACTTTAGCAATTCCAATTAGAATTTTATACTTTCTATCTTTTATTTTATTAGTTAGTATACCAGCAATTTGGAAAAAATTTTTAGCTTTTTAGTTTAGTTTAAATAAAAACAAAAGCTTGTCAAGCTTTAAATACAAAGCAAATTATATTTGTAGCTAAGTAAACAAATAGCTTAAAGTCTTAAAGCATTACATTGAAGCTGTAAATATAGAATGTTTCTTTTGTTTAAATGAGATTTTGAGGTCAATTAAACTTAATGGATGCTAGTTCTCCATTACAAAGAGAAATATTTTTATTCCATGATCACGCAATAATTCTTTTAATTGGTATTTTTTCTTTCTGTGGATTATTAGGGTTTAAACTAATTTTAAATAAATTTACTTCACGAACTGTTTTAGAAGCTCAGCGATTAGAGACAGTTTGGACAATTGTTCCTGCAATATTACTAATTTGGCTAGCACTTCCCTCTCTTCGGCTTCTATATTTATTAGATGAACAGAGAAGAGATAACGGAATAATTTTGAAAGCTACAGGTCATCAATGGTATTGAAGTTATGAAGTACCACTATCAAATAACGGAAGATTTGACTCGTATATAATTCCAGAAAATGACCTAAGAGAGGGGGATTATCGCCTTCTAGAAGTTGATAATCGAGCTGTTGTACCTTTTGGAGTTGAAACCACTGTAATTGTAACGTCTGCTGATGTTCTCCATGCTTGAACACTTCCATCCATAGGAGTAAAAATAGATGCGGTACCGGGGCGGTTAAATAGAATAAGCATGTTTGTGGAAAAACCAGGAGTTTATTATGGTCAATGCTCCGAAATTTGTGGAGCAAACCATTCTTTTATACCAATTGTTCTTGAAGCATTAAATCTTGAAGATTTTTGCCAATTACAGTTTTAATTTCTTTAGAAAGTATTATGTACATTTGCCTTCCAAGCAAAAGGACTAACTAAGTTTAGCCTAAAGAGTCCATAAAAGTTAGTTTAATTTAAAATGTAGGTTTGTGACTCCTAAGATAATTCTAATATTACTTTTACTAAATGCAGCTTGTTACAGGTTGTAGTTTAATAAAACGACAAGTTGCAAGCTTGTAGAAAAGATGTAAGATGTCTTCTATCTGGAAAAGATATATTCCTAATTATATATTAAATTCTATTGGGCCCCAAGTTCAGAAGGTTTAGGTCTAGTACTTCCAAAGGTGACTGACTGCTGGCTAGACCTAAACCTTCTGAACTTGGGGCCCAATAGAATTTAATATATAATTAGGAATATATCTTTTTCTAATCTTTTGGGTTTACCCCTCATGAAGGTTCAAAACCTTCCGTGCCTGACACCGAAAAGATATTAAATTTATAAAAGACTTAATTAGTCATAGTAAGCTCTTAAAGCTTATGCATTTTAGTCTGCCATTTTATAAATTAGAAAAGTAGGGTAAAGAAACTTTTTTTGTTTTTTTAACTTTAGTAGATGAAATAAAAGGAGCCTTTTTTCTCAATCTAGATAATAAAAAGAAATAAGAAAACAAAATTACTGTAAACATAAAAAATCCAAGTATTGGGCTAAGCTGAGGCATAAACAAGGAAGGTATAACTTGTAAATATATACTATCTTTAATTAACAGTTAAATGCTATTTAGCTTCATCCTTAATTATAGAAAACTTAAGAACTAACAAGAACCGGGTGTTCCTCACCATAAAGCTTAATAAGTAAAGAGAAAACATATGCTTGAACAGAACAAACAAAAATTTCAAACATATTGTAACCAATATGGACAGTAATAACTGGTCCTAAAGCTAAGAACCTACAAGCTGTAAGAGAAGTGGCAATTAATCCTATAATAATATGACCAGCTCTAATATTAGCAATAATTCGAATTGTTAAAGTTAATGGACGAATTAAAATTCTTACGGTTTCAATAATAACTAGGAAAGGAATAAATAAGTTAGGGGCTCCTGATGGTGCAAAATGAGCTGCAGACTCCATTGGGAACTTAACTCAACCTGAAAAAATTAGTATTCTCCAAAATACTACTGCTAGAGATGCAGAAATCCAGATATTTCTTGTGGGCCCATAAACAAATGGAATTAACCCAATAAAATTTAGAACTAGAAGAATTGTTATTAAAGTAAATAATATTAGAGGGAACCCAAGCAATGATTTTTGCCGAGTTTCTCTATTAGTTGAAATTAAAGATAAACAAATTTTCGTGTAGGACTGCCTTCAAGAGGATGTAGTAATAAATAACGATGCTATAAAAATTGGAGTGATTCATAATAACACCGAAAATTTTCCTGCTTGTATACAATCTAATGAAGAAAATAAATCGGAATACATTTATTTGAGAGAATCTTTTTCTCAAAACTAAGGCCGAAACTTAGTGCAAATTTTCGCTTCCAAATACTAGGAAAATTAATTATCTTATGAATATGAAGTTCAATTTCACCTTGAAAAAGTGACGTGATTTTTTTTCACTAAAAAGACAGGTACACTTTCCAGTACACCTACTATGTTACGACTTATTTCGTTTTTCAACGAAAGTGACGGGCGATATGTGCACAGTTAAAATTTTTTATTCAATTTAGGTTTTTTTTAACTTTTACTTTTAAGTCCACTTTATATTTTATTTTTCAAAAAAATTCCAAATTTAATCAACATTGTAACTCACTTAAAACTTTCACGTTAGCTGCATCATGACCTGTCTTTTTTTGGTTTGTTAGATTTTGGGCTCATCTAAAATGAGAACTGAAGACGGCGATATACAAACTTTTGACTTATTTGAAAGTAGAATTTTTTGTGGAATGTCATTTATTTAGCAAGTTCCCCTAAAGTTTTTAATTGCCGCCATGTAATTTAAGTTTTAACTTTAAAGCCTTAGTGCTTAGGAAACAAATTTTAGTTCTATATAATAGGGTATCTAATCCTAGTTTATGTCTAGAATTTTAGCATTAAAGAATTAAATCAAAATAAAGTTCTTTTTTATAAAAATTTTACCTACTTATAAAAATTCTTTTGTTTATAGCTTTCCTAATAAAATTAACTTAGATGTTAGGTATAACCGCGACTGCTGGCACCTAATTAGTCCAACTTATTAAGCTTAACTAAATTATTATTTCTAATATAGTTTAATGTCACTTTCTGGGTTAAAAAGAATAATTTAATTTTTCCTTTTCTAAAACAAAAATTACCATGTTAAGTTAAACTTGAGCTAATTTTTAATCGATACAAAGTTCATAAATAAGGGAAATATCCATTGTTGGGTTATGAGCCCAAAAGCTTAGAGTTAGCTTACTTATTTAATTTGTGAATCAGTCTAGAGCTCCCTCATTTCATTCATGGAACATTCCGAGAATTAAAATAAGTAGAAATATAAATAAACTGGTTATCATTAAAAAGGAATAATTGGTTGCTAATATTCTTAGAACCGGGAATAAGAGGGCAATTTCCACATCAAAAATTAAGAATAATACTACTAATAAAAAAAAACGGGTAGAAAATGGAGACCGTATCTTACTTAAAGGGTCAAATCCACATTCAAAAGAGGTTAATTTTTCTCTAGAGTCAATTATTCTAATATAATTGGTTATTAGGTAAACTACTACTAAAGCGATGGACAAAATAATAACAAAATTAATATGAAGGAATAACATTTTTACGGGTTTTAAGACTTATTTACGTAAATGTTGGAAAATCGTTTTCCTCCAAAGGCTTTCAAAACCTTTATAGTAACAAAATGTTTTGGAGAATTATGATTTAGGCTGCTAACTTGAGTCTGGGAAATTTTTTCCATCTCCATATGATTGAGATTATTACTGTTATTTCTATATCTTTTTTTATACTCAATTGGGAAGTTTTTTTTGTTGGGTTAACTTTATCCACATTTTTAGGGCTAATATATATGAATATAAATTTTACTTTGTTAATTGATACTATTTTTTTGGGGTCAACCTTTTCTAGAGTTTTAATTTTCTTGACCTGTTTTCTTTGTTTATTATCATTATTGTGCACCCCGGAAGAGAAAAATTCTTGGACTTACATATTATGTTTGGCTTCTTTATTATTAGTATTAATTCTTGCATTTTCCAGAAGTAACTTAATAATATTTTATATTTTTTTTGAGGCTTCTCTAATTCCAACTCTAATATTAATTGTAGGGTGGGGGTACCAACCCGAACGATTACAGGCTGGTACTTACATAATATTGTATACAGTAGGAGCTTCTCTTCCTCTTTTAGTAATCCTAATTTGGCATTGTTCATCAATGGCTAGAACGGAAGTATATATATTACATCTGTCTAGCCCTTTATTTAAAGGAGTCTGTGGCTTGGTTCTTTTTATAGCCTTTTTAGTAAAATTGCCTATGTATGGAGTTCATCTTTGGCTTCCGAAAGCACATGTAGAAGCACCTTTAGCTGGGTCAATAATTTTGGCTGGGATTCTTTTGAAGTTGGGTGGTTATGGAATAATACAGATAATTTATTCCTTTAATCTGGTTTTAGATAATTACACAATATTAATAATTTGTTTAAGTATATGAGGAGGGTTTCTAGCAACTATAATATGTATCCAACAAGTAGATGTTAAGTCACTAGTAGCATATTCTTCAGTCGGGCATATAAGAATTGTATCAGCTGGGTTATTGATAGACACAAGATGGGGAGTAATAAGAGCAATGGTTACTATGGTAGCTCATGGTTTTTCCTCCTCTGCAATATTTTGTTTAGCTTACTTTTCTTATAAGAAAAGACATACTCGAAATATTCCATACATAAAAGGAATGCTCCAAGTTTACCCTATCTTAAGAATATTCTGGTTTATATTTTGTTGTATTAATATAGCTTGCCCTCCAACATTAAACTTAATAGGAGAAATAATAATTGTTGGACCTCTCTGAAAATACAGCTTTTTACTAGTAATGTGTATAGGGTTAATAATTTTTTTTAGGGCTGCATACAATATATATTTATATTCATGTGTTAACCATGGGACATTCTCCAGTTATGTTTTACCTGGTTATCCGCTAAAAACCTATAGAATAATTGGTCTGGTCAGACATATATTACCTTTAGTTCTGATTTTTAAGTCTTCATTATTTCTTTCTTGTAACTTTTTAGTTTTCTGAAATTATAGTTTACAAGTTGTGCTATCTAAAACTTGTCGGTTTAGCCATATGTAATCTAGAAAAATTTAATTTATCTCTGAGTTACAAATTCAGTGCTTTATTTAAGCTATTCTAGAAAGAACCTCATCAGTAAATTCTAACATATAAAAATAATCAGACAACATCAACAAAATGTCAGTATCAGGCGGCTGCTAAGAATCCTAAATGGTGCCCTTTGTCAAAATGGAGAGTTAATATTCGAAAAAAGCAAACTGTTAAAAATGAAGCACCAACTATTACATGTATTCCATGAAATCCTGTAGCAATAAAAAAGGCGGAACCGTATACTCTATCTGCAATAGAAAATGAGGTTTCCCTATATTCCCCATATTGAAGTCAAAGGAAATAGAAGCCTAGAGCAAGAGTTAAAAATAACCCTTGTAGAGCTCTAGTCTTATCTCCTTTCTCGAGTCTATGGTGGGTTCAAGTTACTCTTACCCCTGATAATAAAAGAACAGATGTATTTAATAAAGGAACCTGAAATGGTGAAAGTGTTCTAATCCCAACAGGAGGTCAAACTGAACCTACTTCCAATGTTGGGGCTAATCTACTATGAAAATAAGCTCAAAAAAATGAGAAAAAGAAACAAACTTCTGATACAATAAACAAAATAAACCCAGCCTTTAATCCAGAAACAACGTAAGAGGAATGATGGCCTTGAAAAGTAGATTCCCGCACAACGTCTCGTCATCACAGATATGAAATGAATGAAACTATAAGTGCCCCTAGACTTATTAAAATTAAGTCACCTGTTCGGAGATAGTAAACTAACCCTGTTGGTATACATAAAACGGCAAATGAGTTTAGTAAAGGTCAGGGCCTGTACTCAACTAAATGAAAAGGATGTCCCATAAATAGGAAAAATTAAGTCTTTATTTTATATTGGGTTTCCATCAAGATAATTTTAAAGTAGCCGCCGGGTGAACGGATATTATTGATGTTAATAAATAAAAAACTTTTGGTTTTGCTGCTTTTTTATGCGTCTTTCATATGTATTATTTTTACTTATAATAGGATTAGGGCCTGCTGTTACTATTTCTTCTTCAAATTGAATTACCAGCTGAATTGGGTTAGAGTTAATATTTTTGGGGACTATCCCCATATTATTTAGGGAGAGAAGCTTCTTTTCTTTAAGAAAAGAGTCATCAATAAAGTACTTTTGTATTCAAGCTTTAAGGAGGGCTTTAATAATATTTAGAGGGGTTTTATTATATTTAGGTTATGTTTCGGTATGAATTTTTTATTTTGTTTTTATAGTAAGTTTATTTATAAAATTAGGGGTTTTCCCAATACACTTTTGGGTACCAAGAGTGGTTTCTGGTTTACAGTGGGTTCCAATTTTTTTTATTTTAGTATGACAAAAGATTCCCCCTTTGGCAATTGTTAAAAATTTTTGTGAGAACTTTGATTGGTTTTCTCCTTATATTGTGATTTTAGGGGGTCTAAGTACCTTAGTAGGGTCATTAATTGGGTTAAATCAAACATCCTTCCGAGCAATATTAGGAGGTTCTTCAATTGCACATACCGGGTGAGCGTGCTTTGGTTCTATTTTTGGAGGCCTCTGAATCTATTTTTTTATTTATTTTGTAACTTTCTTTTTTCTAATAGTTTCATGTTTTCTAATAGATTATTTAATAGTTAGTTTTTTGGTTCTAAGATTGAGAGGAGTCCCCCCTTTTAGAATATTTATTGGAAAATGGAGGATTATCAAATTAGCCCTTTGTAACGATTTGTGGTTTGTGTACATTATACTTCCTATTTTTGGTGCTATTTTAAGTCTTTTTTTCTATCTAAAATTTTTCTATTCTTTCTATTTAAAGTTTATTTTGAGTTTGACAAAAATAAAATATTCCCCAGTTGCTAGATTGATTTTTCTTTTAATTAGAGGAGTTATGTTTATTAGTCTTTTTTTCTTCGATGACCGAGGGAAGGTGAAAGATTTTTAATCTTTTAACAGAATTTTTTTCTTCGAAGAAA